TTCGACTCAATCTAATAGCCTACCTATCGAGCGCCAATAAAAGAGAAAGTTTTCGCATGGACTCATCATCTGATGCATAACTTATTTCATAACCATAACCACCATCCATCACCAATCACATTCCACATCCCACTTCAAACTTTTCGATTCCTCGGGTAACCTCCTCCTCCTCTAGAAAGGCATTCCAGCTTCAGAGGCGGGTAAGCCGGGTCAGGAAGAAGTTTGACTGCTGGGATGGGATCGGATCCTATTCGAAGCACTCCACCACGAATACGAATAAGAGTCCTCGGGTTGGATAGGCAGTCGAGATAGGAGTTCCTATCTGTAGGGCGGGCTTTCAAGACAGAGATGCACTACTCCATCTGGAAAGGGCTTTCCCTCGTGGGGAAAGAGAAGAACCCCTTATTTAAAGGTAAGGCCAGAAGGAAGTCAAAAATCAATAGAAAAAATCCCTTCCCGGCCGACGGGACTCTACGTCTGGGTCTTATTTCATCTCAAACTCGGATTAGGAAGAGTGCCCTTGAACTACAGATCAATCATAATAAACAATACAAGAAAAGAAATGGATTCTCCCGCCGGCGAGAAAAGAAAAAAAAAGGGGGGGGGATAGGGAAGAGGAGATTAAGGATAGTAACTCCACTCCATAGATAGTGAACACAGATTCTTGTTTCATTTTCAATTCCTTTCGGGTCGAAAACGCGGGCTGCTGGTGGGGCTGTGCCCATTCTCCCTCTTCTTCCGCTTTACAACCGGAATAAGGAACCTTAGAATTCACCCTACCTGTCGATGAAAAAATTGGATTTGAGAGGACCACCTGCTAGCGGATCAGAAAGATTTTTATGGAATGTCCTACTCCTGCCTGGGCTTTCCGATCAACTAATCCCGGGACATCTTTGTGTTAGGTAGGGCCAGGGATCTCTGATTAGTAGAATGAGCCCATCCCTCTGGCCTATTGGTCGATCCGGCTGGCGGCTCCTGCATCTCCTGCGGGGCCCCTTCATACAAGTTTGCTGCTAGGAGTCCCTCTAGCCGAATCAATAGAAGTCCCAATAGAAGTTTACTTTACTGACCTAGCTCTTCAATCGACGATCTACTACTCCCTCTTAGTTGCAGATGCCCATGCTTTGATTCGAAAGCCCTAGCCAGTGATGAATCCCCAGTAAGACCGGAGTATTGAATTCCTACTCCCTTCAGTCCAGTTTGAACCCGTCCCAGCTACGAACACCTTCCTACTGCAAGGCGAGGCTCTGCCCTTCCCCTAGAATCTACTCCCGGTCGGAGGAGGAGCTAGTCCAACTTCTTGAGCAGCCGAGATATTGAACAACGAACATTTTCTTTTTTTTCCTCACCTGAGATGAGAGGGAAGGTCGATTTTACTCGAATCCTGGACCGGATCTTTCATCCTACACCGGTTAATGAAGCGATGGGAGACGTTTTGCTTTTTTCATTTTGCTAGCCCAGTCGAGGCTCGTCCATGCCCAATCCCAATGGACAAACCCTCGATCCACTCCTAGCTCTATAATCCACTCGTCTCCCCCAGTCCCTGAGAGCCCTCCTCTCCTGGGCCTAGCCCTCTTTCTCAACTCGAGTCTTAAGTTCAGCGGTTCGAACACCTGCGCTAATAAGACAAAGAAGTGGGCCTTGAATGAATCAGTAACAAGTAACAACGGATTAGTGGAATGAGGGATCAAGAGACGGATAGGGGGGGGGGAATGGCCTATCAATCATTGGTGGACCTTCCCTTGAACCGGTCACGAAGCTCTCAACTGAGTTGTTTAGGTTCTGGAATTCCATCTCTAGTTGGGGGTTTCAGTTCGAAGGTTATAAAATGTGGTGCGGGTTCATCTCTCTCGACCAGTTCAGGTTCAAGGGAAGGGTGCTCGAGGGGACCCAGACTTGAAATCTCTTCTCTATGGCGGGAGGTTTATTTCGTATCAAGAGTGGGTTGGGGAGGCCAGGGAAGACGGATTGGATCGAGAGGCGATGCCTATGCCTCTTATTTATCGATAGGATTCCCATCATTTGAAGTCTCCGGCGAAGGGCGAGGTTAGCGCCAGCTATACTCAACCTCCATCCGCCATTAGTAATCTCAATCCGCTTTTCCTATTCACTAGTACACTGCGCGCTACAACTAGCAGCCCCTTTACTAGTAAGGGAAAACGCTAGCGCGCTAGCTAGCTACTTCTAGTTAGAACCCCTACTTATGTTATTGTTATGGGATATTTGAAGAAGCCTGCTGAAAAACAGAAGCGCGCTAGCGCGCAACGGCTGAAAAGCCGAACTCAGCAACTTGTTAGGAGTAGGTTTTGGCTTGCCCCTTTCTTATTATTAGTAAGATAGGTTTGGAACCCTATACAAGGTTTTTCCTATCTCTAAAGGGGCTTATGCACTCTACTCGTTACCACTAAACGGCGAAGCCAGGAGCGGAAGGAGGGACTTGAACCCTCAACCTCAGCCTTGGCAAGGCTATGCTCTACCATTAAGCTATTTCCGCCAGCTACAGTAGTGGCAAAGCACTACTGAGCAATTCACGTATCACTTGATGCGGACGACTTCTGTTTTTCCGCCGGACCACACTCTTGACCTCCGATCGAGCTAGGAGCACGAGTAGGTAGGCGGCTAGGGGGGGGCGGGCTGGCTGGGCTGCCTTTTCAATCAATCTCCGGCCGCTCAGTGCCGCTATTGGTGCGAGTTGTAAGGAGTCTTGGTCTCGAGTCGAGCTGGGGCGTCATTTCATTCTCGTAACGGGAGTGAGTGTACCGCAAAACCAGACAAGTTATTCCCTCGCCTCGCAGCGGCGGCATCTGTCTTTTCTTTTAAGTTAAGTCATTTCCTAAGACGGCTCCTCTTATTCTACGATAATCCAAGCAGCAGCCCCACGAGTCCGCTCGGAACCAGTCGATTCCTGAGCCTCCCCTCCCGGTTGGCGTTTGTCAGCCACTAGAGCAAGTAAGAGAACCTACAGTGAATGAACTTAAAGATAAAGAACCGCATTGACCGGATTGTACACCTTTGTGTCTGGCTATGTATATGGATGTGCATAAAGAAGGGACGGGACATCTCTCTCCTTTTTTTTATGGGGGGGAAAGAGAGAGGGAATAAGCTGCAGCGGCACCTCACGAACTTCTTACTGGGTTCATCCTATAGGCGCGAGTGTTTGGATGCACGTGTTTTGTTCATATTCCTGCGCAATTAAGAGAAGAATTGTCCCCAAGGAAACCACTTGGGTCTTTCTTGGATATGCTTAGTCCGGGTATAGATGCTATGACGTGAAATCCAAGAGACTCAATGTATCCTTGAATATTCTCTTTAATGAGGTCGCCTCATATTTTCCTTAACCTAATTAATCAGCCCCGGGGGGGAATGGTGATGGAGATGTATTGCGGCCTTCCCTTCTCCTGTTCATCAACTCGAACCTCACATTCTTCTGCAGTTGATGTTACGGATCAGCCTCACTCTTCAGGCCAGCAGCCTTGCCCAGCATCTTCTGCCGATTGTCAGCCTGTTCAGCTGACCCCAGAGGATTCCAGTCACCCGGCACAGCATGTTTATTCTCGGCGGCGATTACACTTTGTTTCCCAGGGGAAGACTACTCCAGAAGATCAGCAGTCTAGCCCAATAGCTTCCCTTCCCAGTCGCTTCCTCAGATTCTGGATCCCTCTCTCAGGGAGAAACCTCTCTTTTTTCTTATCCCGTTGAAGGATTCTTGTCTTATCTTATTTATGAATTGTTTTCCCCAAAACATCGAGCTTACCTCATGTCAGTTCAATCTTCTCATGAACCTGAATCATTTGCTGAAGCCTTCAATCATTCTTGCTGGAGAGATGCTATGCAGGAAGAAATCAATGCCCAAGAAAGAAAAAAAGAATAAGACTTAGTCTCATTGTCTGCGGGGAAACAAGCCATTGGCTGCAATCAAAAAGTTGCCCTTATTTCAACTTGACGTGAAGAATGCCTTTCAACAACATAAGGGAAGGGGGATTCGCAAGAATAAGTTTCTATTCAGCCTCCTCCAACCCCAGGCTTCTCTTCTCCTAGGAATCCTAACTTGGTATGCAAGCTCAAGAAAGCGATTTACGTTACGGCCTCCGACAAGCTAAAGCAGGCACAAAGAGCTAAGAAGGGAGCCTGGTTTAAGAAATTTAGCTCCTTTCTCACTGCTTCATTTTTTTTAAGGGTTCCACTGTAGCCGTGCGGATTCTTCCATGTTTGTTCGTCGACGTCATGGTCGTTGCCTCATCCTTCTTTTATACGATACGTTGACGACAACATTCTCACCGGGAATGATTCTTCTCTTTTATTCGATTTCATCAAGGGTCGACGAAGTTGAGATTGAGGAAGAATACCAGCTTCAACTTATGTTATGTTTACCCAGGACGGTGCGGCAGGGGGACAAGGGATGGTGTCCATGATAATTGCGGACCCAGTGGCAAAAGACCCATCCACTCTCATCATCCCAGCCGATGAAGCACCACGCAATTGATCTTCTCTTCCTCAGCTGAAGTCTGTCAGTCTTCTATCTGAACCAGTCTTAGTCAAGTCTGTTGAGTCACTGTTTAATGTAACCTCTTCGGAGGATGGTCTGAAGTCTGTCCCAAATAATGATGTGTCTGTCCCGTCAGTGTCTGTTATCATTTCTGAAGTCGAGTCGGCCCTGGAGGCCAGAGAGTCTGTAATCAAGGAACTTGTGGTTTGCAATGAAATGAAATCTAGGAGATCCGCTGGAGGACTTTGTTGATGATGATGAGATGCTTAAAATCTTGAAAAAAAAAAGGAAAACAAATAGCAGATCTTAGCTCCCCTTCCAATGATCACTGCCTCATGCAGGTAGATGAGGAAGAAACCTAGAGTGAAACTCCTCCTGAACTCTTGGAAATGGTGGAGAGATCAGAGGAAAGGAAGGCTCAACCCGTCATGGAAGAAACCCAACCCATTACCATTAATTTAGGGACCGCAGACGAACCCCAAGAGGTTAGGATAGGAACCACTTTGACTCTCGAAGAACGAATAAGCCTGATGGACCTTTTGAAAGAATACAATACAAGGATGTCTTTGCATGGTCCTACGATGATATGCCTGGACTCAGCACAGACATAGTTTAGCATAAAATCTCTTTGTATCCTGATGCCAAGCCAGTCAAGCAGAAACTGAGGAGAATGCGGAATAAAAAGAAAAAGGTTTCATCAAAGAGGAAGTAGAGAAGCAGCTAAAGGCAGGATTTCTTGTAGTGACGGAATACCCCGAATGGTTAGCCAACAGAGTTCCTGTCCCGAAAAAGGACGGCAGAGTCCGCATGTGCGTTGACTTTCGCGACCTCAACAAAGCCAGTCCTAAGGATGATTTCCCTTTGCCACAGCCACACATTGACATCTTGGTTGACAATACAGCGGGGCATGAATTATTATTATTATCCTTCATGGATGGCTTCTCAAGGTACAATCAAATAAAGATGGCGCCAGAAGATATGCAGCCTAATTTTTACCTAGTTGGGAACATTTTGCTACCGTGTCATGCCTTTGGGCCTTAAAAACGCCGGGGTAACATATCAAAGGGCAGCTACAACCTTGTTGCATGACATGATACATAAGAAAGTAGAAGTATATGTTGATGACATGATAGTGAAGTCTAGGGGCAGAGATGAACACTGTGCGGCATTAAGGAGATTCTTTGACCGAATACGTCAGTACCAGTTGAGGCTTAATCCCCAAGCGCCTTTGGTGTCACATCAGGAAAACTTTAAGAGTTTTATCGTCAGTCAAAGAGGTAAAGAGGTCGACCCTGAAAAAGTAAGGGCCTTCCAAGAAATTCCACCTCCACGAACCGAGAAAGAGATTCGGGGGTTTCTCGGTCGCGTGCAATACATTAGCCGCTTCATATCTCAATTAACCTCCACTTGCGAGCCTATACACAAGCTTCTAAAGAAAAATTATGCAGGAAAATAGGATGCCAGAAAGCTTTTGACAAAATAAAGAAATACCCCTCCCACTAATTCTAGTGCTTCCAAACGCCAGGAAAGCCTTTAATTACTATACCTATCAGTCACTGAAACCACTATGGGGTCTATGTTGGCTCAATACGACGAAGACAGACGGAAGGAAAGGGCCATATACTACCTTAGTAAGAAAATGACTGACTACGAGACCTGGTATACCAATTTGGAGAAAACCTGCTTGGCTTTGGTTTGGGCAACGCGGAAATTGAGGCATTACATGCTGTCTTACTCGGTACATTTAATAGCTCGCATGGACCCCCCAAAAAAAGTATTTGTTCGAGAAACCCGCCTTAACGGGAAGGACCGCAAGATGGTTACTGCTTCTGTCTGAATTCGACATCACGTATGTAACCGTAACCCAAAAATCCATTAAGGGAAGGGCGATAGCAGAACACCTTGCTGAACACCCTATCAAGGAGGAATATGAGTTTAAGGATTGCTTTCCAGACGAGGAAATAGCTGTCACAGAAGAGGAGGGCAGGGCGTGGAAATGAAAATGAAATTGTACTTTTATGGCGCGGCCAATCAAAATGGGTACAGAGTAGGGTCATTGCTGATTGTACCTGATGAATCGCACAACCCCATTGCCATTAAGCTCAACTTTGCAGGAACTAACAATACCACAGCACAGAATATGAAGCATGTATCCATGGACTAGAGGCTCCCTTGAACCTGACTTGCTTCCGTCACTTACGGAACTGGCTGAACTTACTTCCTTATGATTCAAAGAAGGGCCTACTCGCTTACTGTCTTGACTTGCACTTTCACTTCCTCTTTTAGTTCACTAGCGAAAAGGAATTCAATTTGACCTACGAACTGATTCGATCCCATCGCCACAGGACTTGTTTCAGATCGTGGCCAAATTAGTCTCAGTCAGTCTCTGTTGGGCCATAGACCATCCACCTGTGAGGTTTCCTGATTCATGCCCTCCAGGATGTTGAGTCTTCTTAGCGACTGCATTAGCTTCCATCAACGCTCCAAGAATGCAATCATCGAAGCTGGTGAAGATCACGCCCATCATCATAAGGTTAAACCCTTCTTCCGTATGTGCCATGCGCCCCTGGAGGGGAAAAAGTGAAGAGTGACTTGCCTTTTGGGATAGTGCCTCTGATTTGAGACATATGCTAAGAGGAGGGGTGCGGATAGTGAGAAAGTGGGCATAGCCCGCAAAGGGCTTTTCCTGCACTTTAGAGCATGATGGCGTACACCACCACGACAAGCTTCCATCGTCAAGTCGTCAGCCCCGGATGCGTCCTGACGCCTGGTACTTCGAGCCATAAACTGATGCACCCATTCCTTTTTCAGGAATAAGTTCCAGCCCATTTCGATTTTTTTAATGATAAGGAAGCGCTTGCGCTTGATCTGGGCCTTATAAAGACATCGAGATCAAGGAGATCGTGGGATCAAAGTGGACGTTCCCGATTTCCATGGCCGATTGCATCCCGAGGACTTTCTTGATTGGGTTAGGTAGCGTGGAGAAGTTCTTTGATTGGAAAGAACTATCCGAG